GATTAGGTTCATCCCTTTAGTAATCGGACGAACTGAGTTGTAGACATGACATGAAAGCGTAAGAACTCAACGGAAGCCCCCTCGAATCAGACAAAGAAAGAGGGGATAGGTCCCGTTGAGTTCGTAATAATCATAATATTTTATTCATATATGAGTTCGTAATAATCATAATATTTTATTCATATAAACGATAAATGAAAAAAAAAATGGATCAATTTTTCCGATGTTTCAAAATTAACGAAGGAATGACTCGATTTCCTCTTTTTGGACAACACAATCACAATTCAGAATTATATAATTATATATATTTATCTATATATATTTATAATATAAAATATATATTTAATTTATATTTATATATAATATATTTTATATTTCATTTAAAATTTAAATAATTCTTTTTTTTTTTTATTTATTAATTAATCCATTTTTTTTATTATAATTTTTTATATAGAATTTTTTTGATCATACATAATTACATAACATAATTGCCAATAAAAATGGGATTTTTTTTAGAGCTTGATGTTGATCAATTTGCGGATCTAGAAATTCATTTCGGACAATTGAACTTTCTCAAACTGTTTCTTTTTAAGAACCAAAAAGATTTGTGCCAAAATAACAGATGCCAAGAATAGCAAAAGTCCTTGGACACGTAATGGATCTTGAAGTACTATTTCCGCATCCCCCTGACCAAATCCACCCACATTAGGATTGCTCGTTAATGGTTGATCAAGTTTGATGGATTCGCCCTCTGAAACAAGAAGTTCTGGCCCTGGAGGAATAATATCAACCACTTGACGTCCATCTGATGCATCCACTATGGTTATTTCGTATCCCCCTTTTTCTTTTCGTATGATTTTGCTTACTATACCTACCGCGGTAGCATTATAAACATTATTGTTACTCTTGCTCCCGTCGGGATAAATCTGACCCCGTCCCCTGTTCCCGCCTACGTATATGGGATATTTTAAGAAGTGAACATCTTTCTTAGTAGCGGGATCGGGAGAAAGAATAGGAAAGGTGATTTCGCTATATTTCTGACCAGGAACAGGACCTACCACAAGAATATTTTTTTTAGTGGGACGATAACTCTGAAAAGACAGATTGCCTATCTTTTCTTTAATCTCGGGCGAAATACGATCGGGGGGGGCTAATTCAAAACCCTCAGGTAAAATAAGAACAGCCCCTACATTCAAAGCCCCCCTTTTGCCATTAGCAAGAACTTGTTTCAGTTGCAGATCATAAGGAATTCGAACAACCGCTTCAAATACAGTATCGGGAAGTACCGCTTGTGGAACCTCGATATCTACGGGCTTATTAGCTAAATGGCAATTGGCACATACAATACGGCCAGTCGCTTCTCGTGGATTTTCATAACTCTGCTGTGCAAAAATGGGATATGCATTCGAAACGGGTGCCCGAGTTATTATATATATCATGAGCGAGACGGAAATAGATCGAGTAATCTCTTCCTTTATCCAAAAAAAGGTATTTCTAGTTTGCATGGTCCAATCATTGATCCCGAAAAATTCTACAATAAAATTAGATAAGTCGCTAGTATAGTTCCCTATCTATGATTCTGCTATTTACTGAAATAGTTTCACTGAAATATTGAAGGAATCCCCTGTATGGGTAGAAAGAATAAGCAAAATTTTGAATGTTTTACTTATGTATAAATGTATAAAGTACGAAACATTATAATTGGATCGGTCGATCATTTTTCAGTCATTCATTGAATGATAAATCACTACAAGTGACGGAGAGACGCGATTTAAATAACGAAAGATCCAATATTTAAAAATTGTATCTAAAATGACCGGAAAAGTAGAAACAAGACCTGATATAATTTGCTCATTATGAGAAAATCCAAAATCTTTGTAGACATAGCCAATCATTAGTTCCCAACCGTGCGGCGAATGGAATCCTATACATAAATCGGTTAATAAAAGAATAGAAAAAGCTTTTATTGTGTCGCTTAAATTATAGAGGAATTCTTGAACCCAAGAGTTAAGAATAACAAGTTCTTCATTACCTAGAATAGAACAACCACTTAGAATAACGAAAGAGATTATATTTGTCGAGAAATGCAAAATCGTATGAATACAATCCTCATTGTGCATCTTGATCAATTGAATCGTTTCTTTGTAGATTCCGCTGTGAAGATTTTGTAAATGTGTTTCCGGGTATTCCTTTATTATTTCGTCCAAGAGAGAGAGTTCCTCTAATTCTATGAATTTTTTTAGAATACTCTTTTCTTGAATATCATTCAAAAAAATTTCGGAGTTCCTAGCGTGCCACCAATGAGTAACCCAAGATTCCAGGCTTTTATTAAATGAGAGAGAGATCCACCAAGGCAAAAATACTATAGATGCAAGATATAGAAGGGAAATGAATACTTTCTTTTTTGCCATTTTTTCGTCTGTGAATTTTTAATCACCTCATTTGTCGACTCTATACGATGCTAATATTTCTATCAAGCATCAGTTCTATTCCATTACAAGTCATAGAGCCCATAAATCTATTCTCTGTTTTTTATTTGTGATTCAGTAAAGTGGTTAGTCCTTTAATTTATAAAGAATACAGAAAAACAATACAGAAATCGAATAAAAAAGAGTCCACTTCAAATTAGAATGAAGAAATACAAAAAAGATAAACTCTTTATTCCATTCCAAAAATTTTTGATATATGAAATATATGGGATGAGTCTATTATTTGGATTTGTTACTGAATTGAGTTAAGTGGATTTCCATACGCATAAAAAAGTTTTGTGGACAAAAAAAACACTTTCGTTTTATGATTGTTCCGTGTACGTTTGCTTTTGGCTCGAATGGGCGTTCTGAAGAAACTTAAGTTATGCTATAGAAAAAAGAGGATTCTTGAGGTTTCGTTTTTTCCCTCTTGCTAAGAAAGCAGTCATTCTTCAGGTCTTTTGTCAAAATACTTCAATTGGTACACGCAAGAAATAGGCCGATTCAGCGGCTTTTTGCTCAATTTCTCGTAGAGTCAAATTCTCATCAGTACGAGTCAAGGGAACGGACCCCTGGCCCCTGATTTCCATATAAAGGGCACGACGAGCATAAACACCCTCTTTAACTTCTATTCTGATGGACTGAATGTCTTTCATAAGGAATCGAAGGAAGATACGACGATTTTTTCCAGGAAATCCCCAACGAAAAATACACACTATTCCTTCTTTTATATCGAATCGATCATAACCACTACCTACATTCCACGAAATAGTGCACCACAAATAGGAGCTAATAAAAAGACCTGCGATTCCATAGAAAGACATCACGAGCCCTTGCGGAAAAAAAATTATTTCCTGAGAGGGAAATAAAAATATAAAATTCCTACCAAGATAACTGGAAGTTCCAACCAATAAAAACCCTAATGAACCTAAAAAAAGGATAAAGGCCCAGCAGAAATTACTCGTTTTTCGAGACCCGGTTATAAGTTCTATCCATATACGGTCTGATCGCCAACTCATATTATACTCGATCTAGTTGCATTTTATTGGAATTGGGGAATAACCAAAAAAATTGACTTTCATTTTTTTGTTTCCGAAGTAACCCGCATCAACTAGCACTATTAGGATGTGAACCTTTAGGAGTAATTCATCGAATTGCTTAACTCTAAACTAAAATAATAACATCCCTTTCCATATGATTTATTATAGATATCCGCATATATCCATATAGATATATTGACTTTACATTTCATAAACTCACCCCGATACCGATCTATTTTCAAATAGCTCTAATTCATTTACTCATAGATCGTGTTTACGTATGCATACGAGCTTATGCTCGGAGGAAGCCGCACGTTATACCCTATTCTACTAAATAGAATATCTACTAAATAAATAGAATATTCGTGTTATGATCCAAGTAAGGCTTGAAAAAAAAAAATAGATAAGATTTGGCCCCATCGTATCTAAAAAATTTTGTTTTTTTGAACATGAAGAGATAAAGAAACCATTGCAATTGCCGGAAATACTAAACCCACTAAAGGCACAAAAATAGAGGGTAAGTTGAGAGTTGTCATAGAATGGGTACCTCGATTTAATATTTGTACCTATTATTGTTATAAAGATAGCTTATAATTTATATATAATTATACTATTATACTAAGTATACTTAATATACTAAGTATACTTAAACTTAAGTGAGTATATACACTAATAAAGAGTATATAATGGAAGGGTATATTAGGTATATATATACTAAGATATAATAAGGAGTCGATAATATAAGACTAATATATTAAATATATATACTCAGTAAATATATAATAAGTGTAAATCAAAGGTGGAAATATGTAAATAATTGGGCTTAGTCTTAGTCATCTTTCTACATGAAATATATATATGTCACTTTTTATTATTATTATGTTGTTCTTTTTTTGTTCATTATTGATTTTTTTCTTTTTATTATTGTTTATAGTTTATATATTTTTTTTTATTATTACCCTCCCGAAAAATTCGTTAGACTACGACCCAACAAAAGGTATTCTTAGTAAAACCGAGGGTTCTTGGGGGGGTATAGAAAGATGCAGAACCCCCTGCCTAATTTCACAAAAGAAAGAGACAGAATTCACTCTTTTTATTTTGTTTGATAGAGATTTCCTGATTAGAAATCGGGAATATAGAGAAAAAATAATTATCCGCGTGGTTCTTTTTACAATTCAATCTTATGTTACCAAAGAAAGAAAAACCCATTCTTGGGATTTTTACTTTAATTCCTATTGGGATTTTTACTTTAATTCCTATAAAGTAAATAACTACTTGATTATCACAAACCAAATTTATAAAATTTCAAAAATTAAAGATATAAGTCTCTACTTGATTTAATTTTTCGATTCAAGGGAAAGAAGGCATGGAGCTTAAATAACTCACTCAAAACGCCCTTTAAAGGATTACGTGGTACGATTGGATCGAATAAGCCCTTATGGAATAAATATTCAGCCGCTTGTGAACCCTCCGGTATTGTCTTATTCAATGT